CCACGGTAAAAACTCTAGTATAAAAAATATCTATGTAACCACGATTATATGACCAATTGTATATCACATTTTTTATTCGGTCCACAAGAATTCTTTTAGGACCCCCTTTTAAAAATGAATTGATTAAATCCAAATTCTGGAAAAATGAATAAGCGGATCCATATAAAATATATGCTATGAATAGTCCGAAAATTGCTATACTTACCGAAAAAATTGCATTTGTAAAAAATTCATCCAAATTTACAGAATAATTAGAACTTGAATGTAAAAGATTTGTTGATGGGGTTAACCATTTCGATAATATATCAAAATCTATTACTCCTTGATCAAAAGAAATTCCTATTGATCCAACCAACAAAGTAAATAGTACTAATACAAGAAGAGGAAATAGCATAGTATTGTCCGATTCGTGAGGATACATGGAAGTGTATTTATTTCCAAAGTAAGTACTAAAGTATCGTATCCTATTTCTTACATTATTATCAATTTTCGATCTTTCTTTTGCAAAAAAAGAAACCTTTTTATTCATTGTTGATAAAAGTAAATTTGGATTGACTCCTCTTGGAGTTCCTTTTCCCCATAGAGATATGGAATAGAACGAACCATTTTTTGTGCTACTGTAATTTTTAAAATGAACGCGGAAATACCCATCAAAGGTAAGTAAATATACCCGAAACATATAAAATGCGGTTAATCCTGCTGTGAAATAAGCTATTACTGCGAAAATTGGTGAATACAACCAACTATCATTAAGAATGTCATCTTTGGACCAAAAACAAGCAAGAGGTGGAATACCACAAAGAGAAAGTGTACCCAATAAAAAAGTAGTTCTTGTAATTGGAACATATCTTGTTAAACCACCCATAAGAACCATATTCTGACTTTTATCTGGTGAATATCCAACAATAGGTTCCATTGAATGAATAATAGATCCGGATCCCAAAAACAATAAAGCTTTTGAATAGGCATGAGTGATCAAATGGAATAAAGCAGCTCGATAAGAACCTATACCTAGAGCTAATATAATATAACCCAATTGAGACATTGTGGAATAGGCTAAGCTTTTTTTAATGTCTCTTTGAGCAAGGGCCAAAGTAGCCCCTAATAATAGTGTTATTACACCTATTAAAGAAATGAAATTCATTATATAAGGTATGACTATGAAAAGAGGAAGAAGCCGAGCTACAAGAAAAATTCCTGCTGCTACCATAGTAGCAGCGTGTATAAGAGCCGAAATAGGAGTGGGTCCTTCCATAGCATCAGGTAACCATACGTGAAGGGGGAATTGTGCAGATTTAGCAACTGCACCGACGAATAATAAAGAAGCACACAAGGTAGCAAATAAAGAATTGACCCCATTATTTTGGATTAAGTTATTAGTTATTTCGAGCAAATACCGAAATTCTAAACTACCTGTTATCCAATAAAAACCTAAGATTCCTAACAATAAACCAAAATCCCCTACACGATTAGTTACAAAAGCTTTTTGACAAGCACTTGCTGCAATTGGTCGTGTGAACCAAAACCCTATTAATAAATAAGAACACATTCCCACAAGTTCCCAAAAAATATAAATTTGTATCAAATTTGAACTAGTAACTAATCCCAGCATAGAAGTATTAAAAAAACTCATATAAGCAAAAAATCTCAAATATCCTTGATCGTGATACATATACTTGTCACTATAAATAAGAACCATGATTCCAACAGTAGTAATTAGTATTGACATAATAGAAGTAAGTGGATCGATCAAGTATCCAAACTCTAAGGAAAAATCATTATTGATGGTCCAAGACCATAGATATTGATAGATAAAACTTCCATTTATTTGTTGAATAGACAGATTGGCTGAAAACACCATAGCTATACTTAAGAGTAAAACACTAGGAAAAGCCCACATGCGACGAATATTTTTTGTTGCTGTCGGAATAAGTAGAAGTCCAAATCCTATTGACATAGTAACTGGAAGTGGAAGAAAAGGTATTATCCACGCATATTGATATGTATGTTCCATAAGAAAAGAAACTCTTTTTTCTTATAATTACAAATTGTTCTCGATTCACCAATTCTTATCTTTTTTATCCTTTTAGAAAGGAACAATAATAAAAGAAATAAAAAAAAAGATATGAAAAAAAAAAAGTCAAATATTGGGATTCTTAATTATTCTGATTTTTTTTTGTGATTAATAAACATATTTATTATACTATAATAGTATAATAAATATATTATATAGTATACTATATATAGTAAGGAAAAAGAGTTAGACCAAAAAAAGAGTACTTTTTTATTCAAATATGGATCATAGTATCTATATTCGAATTAAAAAAAATACCTAGGTATTCTAGTTCATTTTGGGAAGGGAGTAATTACCTAACTTGTTGTGTAACTGATTGATTGGATTGAAACCCAATAAAAAAACTGATGTTTATCAGAAATCTTATGATACTCCTTACTTTGAATTATGGACATAGCACTCTGGACTTAATCAATTTTAATTTTCCCTTATTTTCTTCCATTTTTTTTCCCTCATGTCATTTATATATGTGATGTGTGATGTGCGCGCATACGTATATGTGATATATATATCACATATACATGTATATATAAATATATTTATATTATATATATTTGTATGTTTATTATATATTTATATGTTAAAGTAAAAAAACAATGTATATTAAAAAGAGTATATTTTGAAAATTATCCACATACACGAAATAAGTATAGATAATAACTAAAAAGAACGATCTATTTTGAAGAATACATGTCTTTCACATACAACGATAAAAGGAGGAACCCCCCTTTTTTGA